TTCTCCCTCTTATTATAGTATGTGCTTCCGGGGGGGCGCGTATGCAAGAGGGAAGTTTGAGTTTAATGCAAATGGCTAAAATATCTTCTGCTTTATATGATTATCAATCAAATAAAAAGTTATTCTATGTACCAATTCTTACATCTCCTACTACAGGGGGGGTAACTGCGAGTTTTGGTATGTTGGGCGATATCATTATTGCCGAACCCAATGCCTATATTGCATTTGCGGGTAAAAGAGTAATTGAACAAACATTGAATAAAACAGTACCTGAAGGTTCACAGGCGGCTGAATATTTATTCCAGAAGGGCTTATTCGATCTAATCGTACCACGTAATCCTTTAAAAAGCGTTCTGAGTGAGTTATTTCAGCTCCACGCTTTCTTTCCTTTGAATCAAAATTCAATAGAGCATTAAGTTCCTTTTTTATTTGTAGCAAACAAATAGTTAGTTTATCAGAATCCAAGTAAAACGAATATGAATGGGGTTTCTTTGTTGACATAAGATCTAAATTGTAAAAAGAAATCAAAAGTTGTGGATAACTCCTTTTTATCTATATTCTTGATTACTAATTCAGTTAAGAGTCCTCTATCAACAAGAAAAATAGTGAATTCTTATTTTCGTTAAATTCTAGGAAAATAAAAAATTTTTGTTCTACGTCTTACGTATGTATATATAATCCAAATATATAATTCTAGAATATAGAAACTATAGATATGATATATGCTTTTGTACCTTCTATACTCACTTAGATATATACTTAGATTTATACTAATCTTTATCTTTATAATATTAATATAAATAATAACAGGTACAAATAGTAAATTGAGGTATCCTTTATATGACAACTTTCGACTTTCCCTCTGTTTTGGTGCCTTTAGTAGGCTTAGTATTTCCGGCAATGGCAATGGCTTCTTTATTTCTTCATGTTCAAAAAAATAAGACTGTTTAGATCTGATGGGCCCAACTCTGATCCATTTTTTTTTTTCAAAACTAAGACTTGTATCATAACGCAGATACCTATTTAGTGTAAGAAAAGAAGGTATAACATGCGGCGTTTCCGTCGAAAAGGGGCTCTTTGGCCTGTAGAAAGATGATATGGGGGTAAAGGAATTCTATCTATTTGAAAAAATCTCAGGATCGCCGGATGGCTGAACTGTAAAATCGGTACATCTATATGTATATTGATATATGTATATTGATGGGATCATACGAAGGGTATTTTTTTTTTTTTTTTTTTATTTTAGATCTAACCAATTTGATAAATTACTCTTAAAGGTTCACATCAAACTAGTACTAGTTGATGAGAGTTACTTCGGAAACAAAAAGAGTAAAGTCTAGGGTATTCTCTCAATTCCAATAAAACGAAACCAGATCAAGTATGAGTTGTCGATCAGAACATATATGGATACAACCTATAACGGGGTCGCGAAAAACAAGTAATTTCTGCTGGGCCATTATCCTTTTTTTAGGTTCATTAGGATTCTTATTGGTTGGAACTTCCAGTTATCTTGGGAGAAACTTGATATCTTTATTTCCGTCTCAGCAAATCCTTTTTTTTCCACAAGGGATTGTGATGTCTTTCTATGGGATCGCGGGTCTCTTTATTAGCTCCTATTTGTGGTGCACAATTTCGTGGAATGTAGGGGGTGGTTATGATCGATTCGATAGAAAAGAAGGAATGGTGTGTATTTTTCGTTGGGGATTCCCTGGAAAAAATCGTCGCATCTTCCTCCGATTCCCTATAAAGGATATTCAGTCCGTCAGAATAGAAGTTAAAGAGGGTATTTATGCTCGCCGTGTCCTTTATATGGATATCAGAGGCCAGGGGGCCATTCCCTTGACTCGTACTGATGAGAATGTTACTCCACGGGAAATCGAACAAAAAGCTGCCGAATTGGCCTATTTCTTGCGTGTACCGATTGAAGTATTTTGAGAAATGAGCTGAGAGAGTGAATGCTTTCTCAGCAGTAAGGAAAAACTAAAGAGTCCCCCTTTTCTATACCATAACTTAACTGAAGTTTCTTCATAACGCTCATTCTTTCTAGTCAAAGAAGACGTATACGTAACGTAACAACCACAAAACAAAACAGTGAATAGATTCATAAGTTCGATACTTTGTAATAGAACTCATGCATGAGAGAAATATTGGATGGCGTAGAGTCAACTAATGAGGTCGGTTCATTAAAAATTCATAGACGAAATGAAAAAATGTCAAAAAAGAAAGCATTCAACCCTCTTTTATATCTTGCATCTGTAGTATTTTTGCCCTGGTGGATTTCTCTCTCATTTAATAAAAGTCTGGAATCTTGGGTTACTTATTGGTGGAATACTAGGCAATCTGAAATTTTTTTGAATGATATTCAAGAAAAAAATATTCTCGAAAAATTCATAGAATTGGAGGAAATCTTTCTTTTGGAGGAAATGATCAAGGAATACTCGGAGACACATCTACAAAACCTTCGTATAGGAATCCACAAAGAAACGCTCCAATTAATCAAGATACACAATGAGGATCATATCCATACGATTTTGCACTTCTTGACAAATATAGTCTGTTTCGTTATTCTAAGTGGTTATTCAATTTTTGGTAATAAAGAACTTGTTATTCTTAACTCTTGGGCTCAGGAATTCCTATATAACTTAAGTGACACAATAAAGGCTTTTTCGATTCTTTTATTAACAGATTTATGTATCGGATTCCATTCGCCCCATGGTTGGGAACTAATGATTGGCTTTGTCTACAAAGATTTTGGATTTGCTCATAATGATCAAATTATATCTGGTCTTGTTTCTACTTTTCCAGTCATTCTAGATACTCTATTTAAATTTTGGATTTTTCGTTATTTAAATCGTGTTTCTCCGTCACTTGTAGTGATTTATCATTCAATGAATGATTAAAAAAGGATCTACTGATATTAATCCAATTCAATTCTAACGTTTCTTACTTTGGAGTTGTACAGAAGCAAAGCATGTAAAATCATACTTACTCTTTATTTTTCTACCCATCCCAAAGATTTATTCTATATATTAATATTATTTATTCCAGTAAAATTATTCCAGTAAATAGCAGAATTGCGGATAGGGAACTAGGTTAGCGACCTACCAAATTTATTGTAGACATTTTTGGGCTCAATGGTTGGACCATGCAAACTAGAAAGACTTTTTCTTGGATAAAGGAACAAATTACTCGATCCATTTCCGTATCGCTCATGATATATATCATAACTCGGCCATCCATTTCAAGTGCATATCCCATTTTTGCACAGCAGGGTTATGAAAATCCGCGAGAAGCGACTGGTCGTATTGTATGTGCCAATTGCCATTTAGCTAATAAGCCCGTGGATATTGAAGTTCCACAAACGGTACTTCCAGATACTGTATTTGAAGCAGTTGTTCGAATCCCTTATGATATGCAACTAAAACAAGTTCTTGCTAATGGTAAAAAGGGTGCTTTGAATGTAGGGGCTGTTCTTATTTTACCAGAGGGTTTTGAATTAGCTCCTGCTGATCGGATTTCCCCCGAGATAAAAGAAAAGATAGGCAATCTGTCTTTTCAGAGCTATCGCCCCAATAAAAAAAATATTCTTGTGATAGGCCCCGTTCCTGGTCAGAAATATAGTGAAATAACCTTTCCTATCCTTTCCCCGGACCCCGCTACTACGAAAGAGGTTCACTTCTTAAAATATCCTATATATGTAGGCGGAAACAGGGGAAGGGGTCAGATTTATCCCGACGGGAGCAAAAGTAACAATACAGTTTATAATGCTACATCAGCAGGTATAGTAGGTAAAATAATACGAAAAGAAAAAGGGGGTTACGAAATAACCATAGCGGATGCATCGGATGGACGTCAAGTGGTTGATATTATCCCTCCAGGGCCAGAACTTCTTGTTTCAGAAGGCGAATCTATCAAATTGGATCAACCGTTGACGAGTAATCCTAATGTGGGCGGATTTGGTCAGGGAGATGCAGAAATAGTACTTCAAGATCCCTTACGTGTCCAAGGCCTTTTGTTCTTCTTGGCATCTGTTATTTTGGCACAAATCTTTTTGGTTCTTAAAAAGAAACAGTTCGAGAAGGTTCAATTGTCAGAAATGAATTTCTAGACTCGCGGATTTATCGACATTGAGCTCATAACGTAAAAATAACAAAATTTTTTTTGACGACTCTTTATGATAAAAAATGGATATTATGAAAAGCCTTTTGCTTTTTTATACTCATTCCTTGTACTGCATTCCTAGTCATAGTATGTAGATTGTGAAGAAGACTTTTTACTTTTTTTGAATCCAAATTGGGGTGGTATGATTATGTTACTATTATCACATTTCAATGTCATAAAATACATTAATAGTGTTTTCTATTCTAATCGAATAAAATTCGACTAGATACTAGACATAAGTAAGCGGGGAATAGAACGGATAAATGCGTGGAACACAAAATTATAGGGACGATTATTCATCTTCCTAGTATTCGACACAAGAAAAGGAATTTTCCACATCTCTTTCTTGTGTCGAAAGAAAAAAAAGATTCTTTATCCTGTTCGTCAAAGATTACTAGTCTAAGTTTTTAATTTTTCAAAAAAAAAAAAATATCATAATTTATATATATATTATATTATTTAATATAAAATAGAATAGTAGAATAGTGTGCAAACAAAAGAGAGCGAGGTTTATTGAGTAAATAGAACTTCTTCAATAAACTTAGAAAAATTTCCATTTTTGATGAGATACAAAAAAATACTAAGGTTTTATTATTATTTGAGGATAGTATGTCATCTAGGAAATTGAGCGATTTCTTCTTTCTTCTAACTTTACTTTGAAAGTATCGATAGATACTATCGAGCAACGGGCGGATGGATCAATGAACTGCATTTTTCAAAAATACCATCAGAAAAATGGAATGGGGTTTTGCCATTTAGACGAAAAATATTCTAATTCTTAAGAACTCAACGGGACCTACCCCCTCAAATCATACAAAGAAGGGAATCCCGTTGAGTTC